TGGAATTTCTATTCTGTTTACTGAATCACATGAAATTTTACCCAACTCCATATTTGGAATAAAATGTATGAACTACGTATGAACGGAGGAATAAAGAGAATTTTCTACTAAAATTGGAAGTTGCAATAGATCTAAATGCAAAGGAATTGATAAAACAGCCCTAGAAACAGAATTCTGTCACGTAGACTTATTAAAATCATAGGATTTGTTATCGAATAGCAAAACAAAAATCAAATGATTTTCATTATACCATTATTATGATATTACATATTTGATATAATATTACATATTTGAATTTTGAATTTGAGAAAAAATAAAAGGAGTCGGTATTGGGGAGATAAAGACAAAGACACAAAAATGAGAAACAATAACAATATAGAATCCATTTTTTTTTAGCACTTAATCGCCTTTCTGTTATGTTAGGGATTTCGTTGTTCAAAAAAAAAAATTCGCAGAAAAGAGAGATATTTGTACTTTGAACTAATTTTTTTTGAGTACAATATGATTTTTTGATTTGAAGTGTATAACAAGGGGTGCCTTTATTAAACACGTATGCAGATAGTTAGAATATCCAACTTCTCTTTTATTGCCGGTTCTATTTGGGACAGCCGGGGTCATGCTCTATCAAAAGTTCTATTCAATCCAAAATTGAAGTGAAGGAAAAAAATTTGATGATAATTCCCTATCCACAACATATCTAAATAATAGATATCTGTGTAATAATTTATGTTCCGGGGTTTACATATACTCATATGTTTTGTTATAATACGTTTTGTTATAATTGAAATTGAGAAAGATTTTTTGATTGAAAAAATAAATACTGATTAGTTCTGTCTCAATTTGTATTTTCTTATGTCATTAGGAAAACACAATTTAAGAGTGAAATTCCAGAATCTTCATGAATTCCAAGTAAGCAAATAGTTAATGGTTCAAATTTGTCGGCTGAAAATCCACATTTTTTTTTAATAGAAAAGCGAGAAAATATTTTTAGCATTGTGCAGTTTCAGATACTATCCAATCAATCGAGGGGATGGACCAAATCAAAAAGGGATGTTTCTCTTAGGAAAAGGATTAAGGAAAACAGTAGTCAAAATGCAAGTACAATAAAAATTCAGTAATCCTGGAAAATTTTCCTCCATTTTGGATCATTTTGGCGGCATGGCCGAGTGGTAAGGCGGGGGACTGCAAATCCTTTTTCCCCAGTTCAAATCCGGGTGTCGCCTGATCAACAAAAAACTCGAACTCTCTTCTTCTGTTCTGCTGATATAACTACCAGAATTGTTCCTCTGGTAGAAGCAGAGGAAACAAACTGTTGAGAATTCTAAGAATGTAGTCTGAAGTTTCTAAAAAAAAAGCTTGTGAATCCTCTTTCGGATCTAGGATTCAAGGAAATATTCGGTAGAGGGGCTATCAAAACTTCCCGATTGCCTTATATTACTAAGAGGGTGACTAATGACTATTAATTGATAATTGAATCTGATTTTCTATCAGATTCAATTAATAGTTTTGGAAAGGCGCGGAAGTTGCTTTATATACGACGGACTCGCGAGAATCTCGTAGTGTTCAGGTATCCAATCAATATTAGATTATATTGATAATTGACCTTTCTAGAAAAAGGGACAAAAGGACAAAATTTATTTTCGGCAACCCCTAGTAAAGTCCCCTGTTTCATAGCAATAATTGGGAAAGGGGGTACCAATTAAATCAAATGTGGAAATAGAGGTATGTAATAGATAGTGATCTCTCTTTTTTAGGGATTTGTCCCTTTCTATTTTTATTTATCAAGGTCAACAAAATCAAAAAAGAATAGGCCTTATTTTTCTTATTGGTCCATGTTGCCATTCCCTTAAGATGTTACTACGTATTTTTTCTTGTGTTTAATCTTTCCCGATTCGAAATCGTAATTAATTTATTGGATTGGTTTCTCAATGGTATTCGGTCAGAATCCTTTTTTGACTCTCCGCCAGTGATTCCACTATTATTATTGAGAAATAAAGGAATAATTCCTTCGTATTTATAGAAATAGGGGACATAATTCACATGGATATAGTAAGTCTCGCTTGGGCTGCTTTAATGGTAGTCTTTACGTTTTCCCTTTCACTCGTAGTGTGGGGAAGAAGTGGGCTCTAGAAGTACTACTAATTTAATTGAGTTGAGGAATCAAACCGTATTAATTGTTTTATGGATCGTTCTGCGACACGTTTTGAACTATTTCAAATCAAAATCTCGGGATTTCCAATGCCGTTGGAGTTCAGTGGAGTAATCTATGATATGAATCATATCATACTCTTTCAACAAAAGAGATATTGCAGCGACTCCTGTGTTTATATTTTGACAAGAAAGGGATTAAGAGGGTTCGAAATTTGTTAGAACCTAACAATTCTTTCGAAATTTGCTATTCCAATCAATGGAATGGGCTCTTACTATCTTTCTAGGTGGATACTGAGGAAGACCGGGGACCATTTGAGAAATGAGATAGAGATTGTGGTTGTCTAACGAGAGACTATGCAACAATAAGATCTTGCCTCGGGCGAGTCACATATTGGGCATTTTCCGCTTGGTTTCTAAGGCGATTTATACTTTATCGATTTATTTCATATCATGTTTCAGGCGTTAAAAATCGGTTAGGTTTCCTCTTATTTAAGAGGAAAAGTAAAGGAATTAGAATCCTAAGATAACATTATTTCAGATTGACCGGAAAAAATAGATATAGCAAATTCGGTGTTATGTCAATTCCATACAATATATGGAATTCATATAAATATATGATATGAAAAAAAAATATTGTAGATGAATCTACACAAACTTAAGCCCTTATCTTTATTCTAAATTAGACCTTATAGACTAAGAGATAGATGGTATGTATGGTAAGAAATAAATGAATCCTTCTTACCATACATACTATCCTTAGAATACTTAGAATACTTAGAATACTGCCGATTCTAGTCCGCTCATTTCATCTAAGTTAAAACACGAAATTGGAATCCTTTTCATTTGACTTCGAAAATTCTTCCTAAGAACTCAGAAGGAAAGTTTCATTCAAATGAATTTGAAAATTCAATTGAATTAATCATTTTGACTGACTGTTTTTACATAAATGATAAGTAGAAAAGCAGTAGGAACTAGAATGAATAATGCAGTAGCAATAAATGCAAGAATATTTACTTCCATAATCTCATTAGTTTTTTTAATTAGCAATAACTCGGGATTTAATCCCCTAGAGATGAAAAATCTTTCGTCTGTAAATTCAATGACTGAATTACCTCTCGATGTTATTAAATCGGATCAATATCATGAATAACAATATCTGATCTATCAAATCAATTCGTCGTCGAGACTTAAATAGTATAACATAGGAAATTCTTTTATCCATACCAATCCAAATTAGGATTCCTGACTCAATCAATCCAAAATTCCTTTAGTTATCATCTGTTTCCTTATTTTTTTCACCTACTTTGTGCCTTCCTTGTACAATCATCTGATGAAGGATCGTCAGATTGCCTTTTCACTCCACTTTGATTAGTCACATAGTTACAAACCTAAACATAAACAAACAATAAAAGCGAAATGGAAAAAAAAGAGTTTAAGTTCTAAACTCCCTTTTTTACTTTTACTGTTATTTTTTGGAAGATAAAGAGTTTTGATAAAGATGAGGCCGAAAGAAAAGATCTACTATTAATCAAATTAACTATTTTTGGGGGGGAGGTGGCGATTTCTTCGATGTGCTCTAAAAATTAAAACAAAATGGAAAAATAGGAAAGAAATGGGAATGAAAGTATGCCCCCCGACACCCTTTACTAGTTCATAGTAAAGGGAAAAATGAATTGATGCATTTATTGGATATTGGATCCGCGGGACTGGCGGGGCTCGAACCCGCAGCTTCCGCCTTGACAGGGCGGTGCTCTAACCAATTGAACTACAATCCCAGGGAAATAAGGGATCTAGCAGAAAATTTGATTATTTTTTTTTCTTCGTATGAGGTATTTCTAAAGGATAAGGGGGGTTATACAATCTCATGGTAGATTGGCGAATTTTTGGGCCGAGCTGGATTTGAACCAGCGTAGACATATTGCCAACGAATTTACAGTCCGTCCCCATTAACCGCTCGGGCATCGACCCAGGAAGAATCAATTTGAGGCTTGTTGGTAATCCATGATCAACTTCCTTTCGTAGTACCCTACCCCCAGGGGAATTCGAATCCCCGCTGCCTCCTTGAAAGAGAGATGTCCTAAACCACTAGACGATGGGGGCCGACTTGCCCAACCGCCCTCATACTATGATCATAGTATGATCAGTTTTTTGAAATTGTCAATATAACGGAATGATTAGATCTGAGGATCTTTCCGTTTTTCAGAATTGTATAGAATTTTTTTTTGGATTCGTCATTTATGAATCGTTCATTAGAATCGACATTCTCTATAAAAATCTATATAAAATATATCTAGTCTATATAAAATATATCTAGTAAGTGGGATCAAGAAGTTATCAAAATTTGATCTAAGACTTTAGTCCAAGGGAACAAGTATAATCTCTTCATCACATGATTCGAAGAAATCTCTTGAAATTTTTTTATATCGAATTGGCAAGTGTACATGTCTGTTATGTATAAATCAAGTGAATTTCCTTTTGATAGAGATCATCTCAATAAAACGAACTAATTAGGGTCCGTCGTGAAACAACTCATTTTACCCTAGACTTGCTAGGTAAATCCAGTTTTTTATTCAAAAACAGCAATTGGCCATTATAGGTCTAATGCATATACATTATATATAATGTGCATATAGAGATTTTATCTACCTAGTGGCAGGTTCGGGAATTAAATCAAATAAGCCCTTTTAACTCAGTGGTAGAGTAACGCCATGGTAAGGCGTAAGTCATCGGTTCAAATCCGATAAGGGGCTTTTCTTTTTTTCATAAATTTTTTTTCATAAAAATCCAGTCATAGTATTCCGACATAGCTCTCTTTTTTGGATTTTTGTTGTGGAATACAAAAGGAACTA